CATTATTTTGAATCCGTTCAAATTGAATTGGTATTGGCTTCATCAAAATTCTTGTGAAGAGACCCCCACAAAAATAAGTCTTGGACAATTTCTTTGTGAAAATGTCTGTATAGCCAAAAATGGACCACACTTAAAGGCGGGTCAAGTTCTAATTGTTCAAGTTGACTCTGTAGTAATAAGAGCAGCAAAGCCCTATTTGGCCACCCCAGGAGCAACAGTTCATGGTCATTATGGGGAAATCATTTATGAAGGAGATACAGTAGTTACATTTATATATGAAAAATCGAGGTCGGGTGATATAACGCAAGGCCTTCCAAAGGTGGAACAAGTCTTAGAAGTTCGTTCGCTTGAGTCAATATCGATGAATCTGGAAAGGAGGATTGGTACTTGGAATGAGCGTATAACAGGACTTCTTGGATTTCCGTGGGGATTCCTGATTGGCGCTGAGCTAACTATAGCGCAAAGTCGTATCTCTTTGGTTAATAAGATCCAAAAGGTTTATCGATCCCAAGGGGTACAGATCCATAATAGGCATATAGAAATTATTGTACGTCAAATAACATCAAAAGTCTTGGTTTCAGAAGATGGAATGTCTAATGTTTTTTTACCGGGCGAGCTGGTTGGATTGTTGCGAGCGGAACGGACCGGGCGTGCTTTGGAAGAGGCGATCTCTTACCGAGCCGTCTTGTTGGGAATAACGAGAGCTTCTTTGAATACTCAAAGTTTTATATCCGAAGCGAGTTTTCAAGAAACTGCTCGGGTTTTAGCAAAAGCGGCTCTCCGGGGCCGTATCGATTGGTTGAAAGGCCTAAAAGAAAACGTGGTTTTGGGGGGAATGATACCTGTTGGGACCGGATTCAAAGGATTAGTACACCGTTCAAGGCAACATAAGAACATTCCTTTGAACAACAAAAAGAAGAATCGATTCGAGGATGAAATGAACGATATTTTGTTTTACCACAGAGAATTATTTAATTCTTGTGTTTAAACAAAATTTCAATGATACACCAAAACTCTAGTTTAGCTAATTTAAGAACGGCTTCCTCCGATTTATCTGTTCTGCATTTCCTATGGGTATTTTCTTTTTTTTTTTTTCTTAAATAAAGAATAGAAAGGAATTAATGGTTTGAATTGTGTATCAATATCACTGGCCAATTCGCCGCCGAAGAGAAGGTTCCGTCGGAACAATTATTTATTTCGGGATACCTCATCTCTTAAAAAAAAAAAGAGAAAGTGTGAGTAGAAATGACAAGAAGATATTGGAACATCAATTTGGAAGAGATGATGGAAGCGGGAGTTCATTTTGGCCATGGTACTAGGAAATGGAATCCTAGAATGTCACCCTATATCTCTGCAAAGCGTAAAGGTATTCATATTACAAATCTTACTAGAACTGCTCGTTTTTTATCAGAAGCTTGTGATTTACTTTTTGATTCAGCAAGTAAAGGAAAACAATTTTTAATTGTTGGTACAAAAAATAAAGCAGCCGATTTAGTCGCATGGGCTGCAATAAGGGCTCGGTGTCATTATGTTAATAAAAAATGGCTTGGGGGTATGTTAACGAATTGGTCCACCACAGAAACGAGACTTCATAAGTTCAGAGACTTGAGAATGGAACAAAAGGCGGGAAGACTGGCCAGTCTTCCGAAGAGAGATGCAGCCATGTTGAAGAGACAATTATCTCATTTGCAAACATATCTGGGTGGGATTAAATATATGACAGGGTTACCGGATATTGTAATCATCGTTGATCAGCAAGAAGAATATACAGCCCTTCGAGAATGTATTACTTTGGGAATTCCAACGATTTGTTTAATCGATACAAATTGTGACCCCGATCTTGCAGATATTTCGATTCCGGCGAACGATGACGCTATAGCTTCAATCCGCTTAATTCTCACCAAATTAGTAGTCGCAATTTGTGAAGGTCGTTCTAGCTATATCAGAAATCCTTGATTCATAATAAAAGCATGACTTTAGTGAACTCTCTAATTGAATTCGAATTAAATAGAGTAGATTCGATTAGGATTCCTGAATATCAAAAAGGATATAAAAATAACTGGGGATATGGTGTGATTAGTTGGTATTATATACGATTGAAGTAGACAAGTCGAGAAAGCAATGATTGAATCAAAATAATATTTTTTTAAGGTTATATTTCTGTCAGAGGACAATATGAATGTTCTATCATGTTCAATCAATACACTAAAGGGATTATATGATATATCCGGTGTAGAAGTCGGCCAACATTTCTATTGGCAAATAGGTGGTTTCCAAGTCCACGGCCAAGTACTTATTACTTCTTGGGTTGTAATTGCTATCTTATTAAGTTCAGCCGCCATAGCTGTTCAGAATCCACAAACCATTCCGACTGGCGGTCAGAATTTCTTTGAATATGTCCTTGAATTCATTCGAGACGTGAGCAAAACTCAGATTGGAGAAGAATATCGTCCTTGGGTTCCCTTTATTGGAACTATGTTTCTATTTATTTTTGTTTCTAATTGGTCAGGAGCTCTTTTACCTTGGAAAATAATACAGTTACCTCATGGGGAGTTAGCCGCACCTACGAATGATATAAATACGACCGTAGCTTTAGCTTTACTCACGTCAGTAGCCTATTTCTATGCAGGTCTTGCAAAAAAAGGGTTGGGTTATTTTAGTAAATACATTCAACCAACTCCAATTCTTTTACCCATTAACATCTTAGAAGATTTCACAAAACCCCTATCCCTTAGTTTTCGACTTTTCGGAAATATATTAGCCGATGAATTAGTCGTTGTTGTTCTTGTTTCTTTAGTACCTTTAGTAGTTCCTATACCTGTCATGTTTCTTGGATTATTTACAAGTGGTATTCAGGCTCTTATTTTTGCAACTTTAGCCGCAGCTTATATAGGCGAGTCCATGGAGGGTCATCATTAATTCAGTTTCGAAAGAGTCTTTTTTCTTAGAAAAAGTCATTAGAAAAAGTCAATATATGTTTCAAGAGAATTTACTTAGGGAACATACAAGTATGTTGTTTTAGTAATAGAAAGTAATAAATAGCAAGGGGGCGGGGAGTGGTTAGTATAGAAAGGCCGAACTAGGTATCTGAAATCGAATGACTAAAAGATTCTAGAATCCAATCCAATCCAATAAAATTGAAGGCAGAATACTGGGTTTACGTTATGGAAGAAAGACATGTATATTGGATATTAGATATTGACTAGTTATATATGAACTAATATTAAGCCCTACTTTATTATTAATTAATTTAATAGAGAAGTCTTTTTTATGTTTTTTGTTTATTTTCTTTATGAGAATGAATAAAAAAAAAGGGTCGAAGAATTCAAAGAATGTTTAGAAAGAAGGAAGTGATAAACTCAAGTTGTATAGATTCAGGAAAAACTCAACAAATAGGAACTAAAACGGATAAAGCCTTTCTGATCATTTGATGGAATATTATTCACTTCGGAGTTCTTACTGACTTCGACTGGCTGAATCTTAGTTGATGGAATAATTAAGTCATAATTTATTCGTTGATTGTATCATTAACCATTTCTTTTTTTTGTGCGAGGAACTTATCATGAATCCAATTATTTCTGCCGCTTCCGTTATTGCTGCTGGATTGGCTGTAGGGCTTGCTTCTATTGGACCGGGAGTTGGTCAAGGCACTGCTGCAGGCCAAGCTGTAGAAGGTATTGCTAGACAGCCCGAAGCAGAGGGTAAAATACGAGGTACTTTATTGCTTAGTTTGGCTTTTATGGAAGCTTTAACAATTTATGGGTTGGTTGTAGCATTAGCTCTTTTATTTGCGAATCCTTTCGTTTAATCCTAATACGAGAAAAAATACATACGTATTTTTTCTTTGGACTTGACGCTTGTCTGCTTGCCTTTTCGCATTATACCAAGATTACGCTCCTACAATTACTTATTCGGTGATAAAAACGGGGGGGAGGGCTGATTTGAGGATGAGGAATTAGTGTTACCGACTCGCTTTCTTCCTTCCCCTTCTTAGTCCAACGAAAGCTCTTTAGGAAATGGTATTTCGCAATTTACACGAAAACCCCGTACCTAATTCTATTCGAATAAGTCTTATTCTTATTGGAAATCTCAATTGAAAAAAAAAACATACATTGTGAAATGGAATATATTTTCAATCTATTTTCGATTTTTAAATAGGAAATAGGTCAAGTAATACAACCAAAATTTTGTTCTTTTAGTCTATCTATAAGAGGAGATCCTATGAAAAATGTAACCGATTCTTTCGTTTCCTTGGGTCACTGGCCATCTGCCGGGAGTTTCGGATTGAATACCGATATTTTAGCAACAAATCCAATAAATCTAAGTGTAGTGATTGGTGTATTGATCTTTTTTGGAAAGGGGGTGTGTGCGAGTTGTTTATTTCAAGAATAGACTGGATTCAACCAGCTGCACCGCTTTTCGGTATAACTAGTAAAGAAAGGTGCATGATCTCGCGAATTACTTCTGAATAAATGAATAAATTATAGAATCATATGGAAGAACTATAGCATTTCGCGATTCGTTGGTAAATATACTTTGATTCTCTAGCACCCAACAATGTGGAACTATTAACATGGTTAAAGCTAAACCGTTTGAAGTTCACCCACAGCAGGGTACTCTTTCTACCACTATGTTAATACGGAAACGGTTTTCCATTTACAAGGAATAGTTATAAATTTATCGATATATAACACTCATATCGATAAAAAGATTTGACACTTTTATTGGTATTGGGAAAAGGTTCATCCTTTTTTCTTTTTTTTTATTACATTTTTGTTTAAATAAATGCCAAATGCTGAGATGATGACCTATTTATCAATATAAAATAATTTATTTTTGATTTGAAAAAAAAACAACTTTGCTGACAATTACATATTTTTTGTTTGGTCAGAAGAGTCCTCCAAATATTCTATTCTGGCCTTGGATTATTGATTCATTTCCAATTGTGTTCGAATATGAACAAAGAGTAGAGGATAGGCTCATTACATCATTACATTCAA